GGTAATAGATACCAGGGCTTTGCAATATTTGATTGATTACAATTCTGTATATTCCATTTACTATAGAAGTTCCCAGGGAATTCATTAGAGGAATGTTTCCAATAAAAATAGTTTGTTCTTGAATATCCCTATTGCTTTTCCAAATTAATCCCGCGGATACATATAATTCAGAGGAATATGTAAGTGATTCATATACGGCATCTTTTTCTTTTATCAAGGGTTCTACCAATTGATATGTTTCCACAAATAATTGAAATTCAATTTCTTGATCTGTATCTTCAATTTTTGGAAACTTAAAAAGTGCTTCTGTTAAGCCCCGATCAATGAACCTACAAAACCCTTCAAATTGTATCTGATTCAACCCGGGTAGTGTAGAAATTCCCTCATTTCCACCCCCAAGCATTTTCAATTTCCCCATTTATTTATTTTATAGAAAATATCCCACGATTTGCTGTCATTCTTCATCGAATCACATGAATAGATTTAGCAATAATGGAACTTCTGTTCTTTTTACTGAATCACATGAAATTTTACCTAACTCCGTGTATGAAATACCTATTATGAAAAGAGGAATAAATAAAATAAAATTTTATATGAAAATTGGAATTTGCAACAAAACAAACAGGTAGAATCTAAATTATAATATAAGATAAATAGAAACGAATTGAAAAATTCTACCTAGAACTTCGGTTTTTTTTTTAGGAATATAAAAACAACAAATGGATTCCTTTTCTACCATTATTATGATATTACATATTTCAATTCGACTGGATACCAGAAAAAAAATGAATTCGGGATTTGCTCTGCTCGATGAGATAAAGATCTAATAATCAGAAACAATATAGAATAGAATGGATTTTTTTAGCACTTAACCTTTTCCATTATTCAAAAAAGAATTCGAATTCGCAGAGAAGAGAGATATTTGTACCCATTTTTTTTAGAATTTGAGAATACGATTGGAGTGCATAAGTAATAAGGCTTGTATTTTTTAAACATGCGCAGATCTAACTCCACTATATATATCTATATAAATAACTATATGTCTCTTACTTTATTGTAGTCCTATTCGTTCGGGACAGCACATGCCGTGTTAATTTTTTATTTTCTATTCAATCTATTTAATGAAAAATTGTAAAAAAAAAAAAGGAAGCACGAGAATTTCTTCAAAATTCCCTCTCTTTCGTATAGGTATTATATTTCTTTCGTATAGGTATTATATTTCTTTCGTATAGGTATTATATACGGATAAGATACCCGATTAGATAATATCTGTGTAACAATCCAAATTTATGTTCTAGGGTTTACACATACTGACAGTTGCTGTTATAATGGAAATGTAGAAGGATTTTTTTTCAATAAAAAAAGCAATATTGATTGGTTATGTATCAATTTCGATTTTCTTATCTCATTAAGAAAAAACCATTTTAGATTCAAATTCAAGAATCGTTCAGCAATTAATAGTTAACGGTTGCGATTTGTCCCGAAATTTTTGCTTTTGTGACTGAAGGTGTACGTTTGTTTTTTCAATAGAAAAGGGCGGAGGAGCTCTTTGAAGAATGGAATGGGATTAAATAAAACGGAATTTAAGATACAAACACATAAAATAAAAAAAATAAGTTTAGAACCCCCCCCTTTTTTTTGGGGGGGTATTCTCATATATTTTTTTTATAGCGTTTTGGCGGCATGGCCGAGTGGTAAGGCGGGGGACTGCAAATCCTTTTTCCCCAGTTCAAATCCGGGTGTCGCCTGATCGACAAGAGAATTGAAATAGTGTATTCCGTTTTGTTGATAGAAAACTTTAATTTTTTCCAGCAGAAGCAAGCGGGGAAAAGGACTCTTGAGACTTTTTTGATTCTAAATTCTAAGCATCGTGAGGCTTGTTCTCTAAAATGCTGTAAATCTTTTTGTCTCGGATTCAAAGAAAGATTCTAGTAGTGAAAAGGAATCAATAAATCTTGAAATGATAGTCTTTTCATTCCACTACTAATGTAGTGTCCGTCTACTGACTGGGTCTTGAATTAGATTGGATAGGGATAGGTCGGACAAGGAATCTAATTCCATTTTTAGTTGGGGAAGGGGCGGAAGAAAAACCTTGTATACAGACTCATGTTATATGAGCGCTTCCCCATTTATTCAATATTAGTTAGATTAGTTAGATTAAATAGCTAATTGGCTTTCTTTTTTTATATTTATTTAATATAAATTTAAATAGTTTTTTTTTTAATTCATTATTCTTATTTATATTCTATTTCCATTAGAATATAAAATATAATCTTTCTTTTCGTCTGTCTAGTCAAAGAATTTTATAGTCAAAGAATTGAATAGGCTGTCTTCTGATTGTTTTAGAGAACGAACCGGGAGACGGTAAGAATTAGATCAAATGGAAATAAGAGATGCAAATAAGAATATGAGTATGTAAAGTAATCTGTCTTGATTCTACATTTTTTTACTTTTTACTTAATGATAATGAAATTACTTAATGGGGGAAACAAAATAAAACATAGGTCTTATTATTCCTACCTGTTAGTAATATTCATTCCCTTACTACTTCACTACTTCCAAAGATATCTCCGGATATTTTGTTTCTGCTTAATGTTTTGCCATTCTACTAGAAATCCAATTAGAACTTCTTAGAAGTTCTAATTGGATTTCTTGGATTGTTTTTTTTGTCAATGGTGTTAGCCCAGAATCCCTTTTTTGACTCTGTACCAGCGATTCCACTATTATTATATATTATAGTATTAGTAGTGAATAATACAAAAAAAGAAAAATATACAAGAAAAATTAGTGAACAATAATGAAATAATTTCTTCATATTGATAGAGATAGGAGACAAAATGGACATGGATATAGTAAGTCTTGCTTGGGCTGCTTTAATGGTAGTTTTTTCATTTTCCCTTTCCCTCGTAGTATGGGGAAGAAGTGGACTCTAAGGGTACTACTAATTGAGTTAAGGGATCAAAGTATCAATTGTTTTTTTTTATAACTGTAATGTAATTGGGTTCTGAAATTTGTTAACTATTGAATTTAAGTATTTAATTAATACTAATTAATTGAATTCAAATATATCTGCATTTCGGAATTCTATTGTATTCTAGTAGTGTAATGTATTCTATAGATAATATAGAAATAGAAAATACTCTTTCAATCAAACAAATATTTGAATTATTCCCATGTTCGTATTTTGAAAGTCAAGGGAATACAAATAATAGGAAATTGACTCCCCGAATTCTTATTAAGATTTCTATTTCGATGAACTGGCTCTTACCAAAGTTATATATGGAAAATGAGGAATCGCGTAACCCCCCCCCACTCCTACTTTTTTATTTTTGTCCCCTCCTTTTCTTTTTTTTTTCAAAGAGAAAAGTTCTGTTATTAGTTATTAAGCGGATACACAATTTCTATAGGAAACAAAATAGACATAGGAATTGTTTAACAAGATACTGCACATAATAAGATATTGCCGTTGCTTTAGGCGAATACATATATATTAGGTATTTGCCTTACTGCTTGTTTTATTTTATTATTTTTTTTTTTAGGTTCGAAATTGGATTGATGCTTTATTGAACTCATTTCATATCATGGTTCAAACGTTAAAAATCGGTTGGGTTTTACCACCAATCTTTTCGAAATACGAAAAAGTTTCTCATAGAACCCCCCGATCATATGTCAACTATTGAATCAATTCCTTCTTCGGAATGCTAAAAAGATTACTTAAATTTTTTTAATATGATATAATACCGGGATTGTGAAAATAATAAGAAATCTAAAAATTCGAATCGGAAGAATAAGAGTTTATTTTTGATTATTTCAGGTTGATTGGAACCAATACAAATCAAATAGATGAAACAAAGAAAAAAATTGGGACGCTATGCTATGTACATATTGTAGATTGATCCATATTAAACCTCTATTTTTCTAGAGTAAAACTTTCATATACTACAATAATAGATAGATAGTATAGTAGAAAGAAATAGATTTGATTTCTTTCTACCATACTATCCGGATTTCATAGAATTCCGCTGATTGTAGTCCGATCATTTCATTTAAGACTAAGACCCTAAATTGAAATCCTTTTTTCTTTTTTTTTTTATTCAATCATTGCATTGATAAGAATTAAGAAGTCATGTTGTTTAAGTAAAATTAGTCACTTTGACTTACCGTTTTTACGTAAATTATAAGTAAAAAAGCAGTAGGAACTAGAATGAACAGTGCAGTAGCAATAAATGCGAGAATATTTACTTCCATAATCTCTATGTTTTATTTCTCTTTAATTTTCAATAAATAATTCGGGATTTAATCCCATAGAGATGATAAATCTTTCGTCGGTAAATTCAATGGTATAAATTACATCTTAATGATATCAAATCGGATCAATATCACGAATAACAATATCTGAGCTATCAAATCAATTCATCGTCGAGAATTAAATAGTATAACATAGGAAGATCTTTTATCCATACCAAATTAAAAAATTCTATTTCGGATGCAATCCAAAATTCCTTTTCCTTTTTTCTTTTTTTTTTTTTAGTTTAAGGTAAAGGTTCCGACGAAGAAATAAAAAAAAAGAGGAATCCCTGTTAGGAATGAGATTTTGTTATTTTTATTCCCTTTCACACACGAAATGAATTGATGTCTTTTTTTATTGGATTTGTATCCATCGGGACTGACGGGGCTCGAACCCGCAGCTTCCGCCTTGACAGGGCGGTGCTCTGACCAATTGAACTACAATCCCAGGGAAAAAAGCGTACAGAATACATATTCCTATTCTTACGATTTCATTCAAACCATTTCCTTTTCCTTTTCTATTTTAGATTCGAACCGTTGTGCTGTAACTGACAGAGGCGGACTTATTTATATATTCATAATCTATATCTATTATATCTATATTGATATCTATATAGATATTATATAGATATGCATTTTATCGAGATCGACACGGATTACTCGTAATCCGTTCGTTATTGCTAAATCGATTGAAAAATGAATCAATGAAAATAAAAAAGACTCTTTTTTATTTATTTACTTTAATTTAATCATTTCCTTAGACTTTATACGGAAAAAAAGAAATAGCATTAGGGATGTATCATATTTTGATTCTTCCGTATCAGAACACATCGGTCATTTCCGGAGAACAACAAATGGGTTATATCATTTCATGGTGGATCGGCAAATTAAATTATTGGGCCGAGCTGGATTTGAACCAGCGTAGACATATTGCCAACGAATTTACAGTCCGTCCCCATTAACCGCTCGGGCATCGACCCAGGAAGAATAAATTTGAGTCTTTATTGATAATCCATGATCAACTTCCTTTCGTAGTACCCTACCCCCAGGGGAAGTCGAATCCCCGCTGCCTCCTTGAAAGAGAGATGTCCTGAACCACTAGACGATGGGGGCATACTTGCCCGACCGCCATTATACTACGTTCATAGTATGAACAGTTTTTTGAAATTGTCAATATAATGGAATGATTCGATCAAAAGGATCTTTCCATCTTTCATAATTCCATACCATAGAATCTTTTGATTCATCATTTAGATTTCGAAATTGTTCATTCCAATCATCTATAATTAAAAAAAAAAATAGAAAAAAAAGATAAGTAACGGGAAAGAAAGCAAAAGAAAGATAGGATCCTCTCAGGGAATGATTGGTTTGCTGGAAAGGGCGAGGTGTTCAAATTTCATTTCTTTCACTTTCATTCATTGTTAAGATTCGGTAGGTATATTTCTATCTCACACTAAGCCGGGAAATAAGAAAACGATAATCAATCTGGAAATCGGGTAGATAGTGATCAACAAGTTATTGAAAATAGTTTTTTCAATAAGAATTTGGTTGAGGGACAGGACAAATTGAATCCATTTATCAATCATTCGATTCCAATCTCAATAAACTATTTTTTTAACTATACTCTATTCACTAGGTAAATCCAATTTCTTGTTCCTTAATGAGTCGCTATAAAATCTATCTATGTACATATATCCTAATCCTATCTTATCTATATAATATAAGTATATGCAGTAACAAATATATATACTAGACTCATATTGGCTAGTTTCTTATTCAGGAATTGAATCAAACGGGGCCCTTTTAACTCAGTGGTAGAGTAACGCCATGGTAAGGCGTAAGTCATCGGTTCAAATCCGATAAGGGGCTTTTTACTTCTTTTTTCCGAAAACGCCAGCAGTAGTATTCATATTTGAAGGAAGAATAGAGATATTGTTGATATTTTATATTTGTAATACAATAATATATATATATAAACATATATAAACTAAGGAATCGTAGAATTTCATTATAAAATGGAATTATGAATTCTAATTCTAATAAGTTATCGTTATCATTCTAATGAATTCGAATATAGTAAATAAAGTCATTATAGTTAGAAAGTGCAACAGAACATTATTATCATTATTTTATTTTTTTTAATGAATAATGATATCTCAATGAATAATGATATCTCCTTTAATTGTTATATATTCCTATTTTTTATTATTCCAATATAAAAAAAATAGGAAAGATTTTTAAAAAAGTAAGTGGACCTAACCCATTGAATCATAACTATATCTACTATTCTGATATTCAAATTCAATAGAGATGAAATTCGAACAGTAGATCGTTTTTTATTTCTTTCTTTGGTTTGGACTTCGTAAGAATCTAATCTGTCGATATTTCCTATGAAATCTTCTTTTCTTGTTCCTAGAAGTTCTATAGGAACAAATTGCTATTCCCTTCCTCCACGCGGAAGGGCTTATTCCAAGTTCCAACATACAATTTTATTTTTAACATCTTTTTTTTTCTATTTCCGAACACAAGAAAAGATCCATTTTCATTTGTATTCTTTCTATAAGATATGATATATCTTTAGAAAAAAAAAAAATCCATCAAATCATGGCTTCGCGTATCCAAAATTTTCTTTTCATATCGATGCATACGCATACGATATTTTTCCGGCAATTAATGGATGCGAGAAAGAGACTTTCAATTACAGTCTCTTATTATTAAAAAAATTCAATAGAATATTTAAAAATCTGACAGATAGATAAAAAGAAAAAAGTAAATAAAAAAAATATTCCAATTTCTTACCTCGATCTGCAAAAAAGTATACTTTGGAGTTTTTTTGTTAATCGGAAAGAAAGGAAAATAGAACAAAGAAGACAATAAAAGAAAAAAATGTAAAATAGAAAGTAATAAAATATATGATCCTGTCGTACTTTCCTAGACATAGAAATTCTAAGAATATATAAAACTATTCATTTTTATTTCACGAACAATATTCAAGAAGAATATTCTTGGAGGAAAGGAGTATGTCTGGGGATCCGCTGGTAGCGAGAGCGAGAAAAGGGATCGTTTGTTTCTTGAACAGTTCTTTCAAAAATTTATCTATCGGATTTATGAGTCATAAGACAATTCATGATTTATGGCTTAGGGGATTTTTAAGAATAGAAAGCAAGAACCGAATTGAGTTCATGGATTTGACCTAGGTATCAATAGACCCAT